TTTCATCTCATATAGAAATTAATATAGAATCCTTGAAAAAGACTTCTTGCTCATGAAAAAGACTTACTGTCTTTGGGATCTGATGCTACACCGCTGCTCCATACCTTAGGGGATCGGCTCTATTACATAAGTGGATTCCTAATTTTTATCTCATATCATGACATAAAAAAGCAGTTGTTATTGTATCGGCTCAAAAACTCGCTAATTGATCTTTACGGTGCTTCCTCTATCAATTAGATCTGCTATCCATAGAATAAAGTCTCTAGGCCTATCTATTTCTTCATATTTTGACTTCTATGAGGTTTCTTCTTTTGCTACAGCTGATAAAAATCGTTTTTTGGACGATGCAATATGTAGAAAACCCTTTTTTCTAGTATTTAGTAGTGTATTTGCTCTTTCTTTCCCTTTTTCTTTCTATAGTGGAGATAGTCGCACGTAATGACAGATCACAGCCATATTATTAAAAGCTTGTGGTAAGAACGGGTTTCGTTCTAGTGCTCGAAAATAATATTCTAAAGCTTTTGTATGTTCTCCGTTACTTGTGTGGATAAGGCCTATGTTATAGAGTATATAGCTTCGATCATAGGGATCAATTTCTAGGCGCATAGCTTCATAATAATTCTGTAACGCTTCCGCATAATTTCCTTCGGATTGAGCTGACATCCGTTACGGTCGTCATTCTATTCAAAGAATCCTCCGTTCCAAAACCGTACGTGAGGTTTTCACCTCATACGGCTCCTCCTTTATGTGCATAATGAGAATAATCCATGAAATTAAAAAAGGTCGAAGTATTGTCATTATGAACCGAGCGGGGCTAATTTTTTTACAAGAAATCTTTAGCCAACCCTCTTGCAAAAGATCTTTTCTTAACATTAAGCGTGTTTGTTGGTACTAGATAAAAATGGAAACTCCAGCAATTTCTTTGTTCTCACCGCTCCTTAATTTTCAGGAATTAGTCACTTCAACAGTCTTCGATGGTTATATGGGTATCCAAAGTACGAACGAGATGGATTTTGTTGTCCCAACCATTTTTTTCTTAGCCCCGATCCCGATAAAGAAAAGGAGTCTTTATAACAAATAACAAAGTTTTCGTGTAGTTGATTCCTCGGCGTAGTGCTTCTTCCTCTATGCCGCCTATTGGTATTTGTGTGATAGGGTTGACTGGCAATATATACCCATACATAATAGGTGTAACCTTTCGCTCAATACTAGAATCAACAATCCAAGCATCCGAGGTTGCATTAATCGGGGATACACGACAGAAGGAATTGTTTTATTTATAAACTTCACCTTCAACAAGCGTGAATTTCTTTTTTTTCTTAGATTTCATTCAATAGTTTTTTTCTATTCCGAATCGCGTGTCGTTTTCCTAAGACCGAGAACGATAAATAAAAAAATAATCAAATCGCACCATCTCTGTAATAAGTAAATGCTTCTTTTTCTCCTGAAGTTGTCGGAATTATTCGTAATAAGATATTGGCTACGATTGAAAAGGTCTTATCAATAAAATTTCCATTTATCCGCGATCTAGGCATAGGTAGCAATCCTTTCTATAACTCTTTTCATTACCCCTCGTAAGAAAATGATCTCACAAATAAAGGAAGTGTACAGTACGAAATAACATAAAAACGGACCAATTAAAAAAAGGGGTACCCCTCTACTTCAAATTTCTCTTTTTGTTTTAGTATAAGATTGGGATTTAGGATAGAATAGGAAATTTTGAGAAGTTTTGATTATGGTCGAAAGAGGAAAAAGAATCGAATAATCATAACATGAAAATAGAATAACGGGCCCCCTTTGTGTTTTGTGCATAAAAGGTATACACAATATAATCAAATATATATCAAAATCCCTGGGATGATTTATGAATTTTTAATAGATCTATGGAGTAAGGGGTTATTGTTGAGAGATATAAAAATGGAAAAGAATTTTAGAATTCTTATAGAAATTCGAAATTCTAGAAAGGGAATTCACTTCAAGTTTAAAGAGAATTATGAATTTGAAAGGTATCCGTTAAACCTAATAATAATAATAAAAAAAAAAAGATAAACCCATTTATTGATTTGATTCGTTCCAATTCATTGAGTATAAACATTCTAAAAAAAGATATGAGTACCCTCATCAGTAAACATCAATAAATGTATATCTTTATTGTAATTGTATTACTTTTAACTTTAACATTTTAACAGTCCTTTCACAAAAAAACCTTCTCTTTATTTTTAGCCGAATAGTTCGAATTGATTGTCCGTACCTATCGAGCAGTCTAATATGAATAACTCGCTATTCGCTGGGGGTATCGGCCATAATCATTATGTAGGAGAGATGGCCGAGTGGTTCAAGGCGTAGCATTGGAACTGCTATGTAGACTTTTGTTTACCGAGGGTTCGAATCCCTCTCTTTCCGCCCCTTCACCTAATTCACAAATGTAATTGACCACAATGTATTAACTAAAAAGCGATACAAAAGAGTTAGACCTTTCTTTTATATAGATTCTCTATTTCGAATCTCTGTGATACGGAAAATACTGGACGACAGGGACTGAACCCGACTTATCATCTATGATCCATGAATGTGAGAAAAATCCCCGAATCAAAACCCTTTCCTTTTACTTGTGTTGTATTCCTTTACTTAACCTTAAGTTAGTCGAAAAGGGGCAAATTTGTCCAAACCTTTTTTTCAGTTAGGTTTAAGTCTGACGAGAATAATATTCTACGACAAGCAATTCGTTTATTTTCAAACCGACCCATTTCCTATCTATTATTTGATTGACTAATCCTTTATATTGTAATGTGTGAAGGGTCAAATGCTTTGGTAATTCCTCAGGGATCGCTGAATCAAGATAATTTTGAATCAGAGCTCTAGATTTTTGTCCATCCCTCGCAGAAATAATATCGCGGGGTTTGCAGCGATAACTTGGTATATCTACTATACGATCATTAACTAAAATATGTCTATGATTAACTAATTGGCGGGCTTGAGGAATAGTTGAAGCCATACCCAATCGAAAAAGGATGTTATCCAAACGCATTTCAAGTAATTGTAGTAAAACCTGACCTGTTGACCCTTTTGCTTTTCTGGCTATACGAACGTATTTAAGTAATTGTCGTTCTGTAAGACCATAATGAAAACGCAATTTTTGTTTTTCTTCTAAGCGAATACGATATTGAGATTTTTTCCCGGGGCGGGATTGGTTTTTGCCGGCTTTAGGCCTCTTACTAGTTAGTCCCGGTAAAGCCCCCAGACGGCGTATTTTTTTGAAACGAGGCCCTCGGTAACGTGACATAAATACTCCCTTATGAATTTGATTGAAATTTCATAAAAAAATTAAAACTGAACTAAATGAAGCGAAATCCGCTGAAGTATTGTACTACAAATATTAATGAGATAATTTGGATCAATATCCATTTTTTTTTCTATTTTTGTATTTGTATTCATTTTTTATTAATATTTATTTAATTAGTTAATTATTAATTATATTGAATTATTAATTATATATAGATTGTAGTATTCCTATTGTATTCCATACAAAAAAGATATAGATTCTTTATAAATTCTTCTATATAAATATAGAAATAATAAATAGATAAATAACAGAAATTAAAAAAAAAAATTATCTATTACGCTATTAGATAAATATAAATTAAATCGAGTATTAAGTATATATGGAAATAGAATATCGATATCGATATATTAAATCAAAAGGGGTTTCCGCTTTGTTCTGAAAAGATCTAAATAAACAAGCCAGCGACATTTGGAAGGCAAAGGGAGAAGAAGCTTTTTCTATGTTTTTTTATTTTAACATTGTCAATTATGTAAAAAATCAAACAAAAGAAATAGGGAAAGCCGGCTATCGGAATCGAACCGATGACCATCGCATTACAAATGCGATGCTCTAACCTCTGAGCTAAGCAGGCTCAAATACTAGAAATTTTGTATACATAGGAATTCAGCAAACTATTAGGATCTCATCTATTCACTATCTTAGTTTTTTATCTTTTAGATAGTTATCTGAGATATTAGATTATATTATAATATCCATTGGAAGATAAATAATATATTAATTACCATTGTTAAGATAAATCATACATTAAAAGTAAGATAAATCATACATTAAAAGAAGATATAGATATTCTCAGTCTAAATTAAATAGTCTAAATGAACTAATCAATTTCAAAAATGAAACTTTTTATAATTAAACTTTTTTAGACTAAAAAAGTTTTAGACTAATTAATTCGAATTTTTTTTTCTTTTTTAGTTTTTTTCGTTATGTTATGCTTATCTGGTTATATAGAATCTTGCTTTAAAGTATACGAAACGGATAAGAGAAAGATGCAACCCATATAAATGCAAGCCATACCATAATGAGACACTCCGATCTTTTGTTTTCATTCAGAAAGGCGGAAGTTAAGACAAAAAGAATCGACCGTTCGAGTATTCCACAAATTGCCTGAGAAAAATCGGAGTACAAGAGGTGTGTATATGTTATGTAGTATACACTTGTCTATATTGAATTGCGAATACAGAAATGATAGAATCTTTTCTGATTGGACCAAATAAAAAAAAGGGAGTCCCCAATAGAGACGAACGAAGATACGAATAGGTAAGAAATCAAATAGGGGAAAGAAAAGAAACACGATTCGATATAAGAATCGCTAGCTATATCTAATAAATTCAACGGGTTCTGCAAAAAACGAAATGAAAGAAAAAAAAAAGGGAAGACCATTATAATGAGATCCTAATCTCAAAACAAAAAGGGGATATGGCGAAATCGGTAGACGCTACGGACTTAATTGTATTGAGCCTTAGTATGGAAACCTACTAAGTGATAACTTTCAAATTCAGAGAAACCCTGGAAAAAAAAAGGGCAATCCTGAGCCAAATCCTGTTTAAGTTCAAAAAGAAATAGGATAGGTGCAGAGACTCAATGGAAGTTGTTCGAACAAATGGGGTTGACTGCTTTTGCGTTGGTAAAAGAATACTTCTATCGAAACTTCAGCAAG